ACAATCAGATTTTCGTCGGAATCTAATCAAAGGATCCATGCGTGCTCAAAGACGTAAAACAGTTATTTTGGAAATGTTTCAAGTAAATGTACATTCTCCGCTTTTTTTGGATCGAATAGACAAAAAAGCGTTTTTTTTTTCTTCTTTTAATATCTCTGATATGATGAATTTCATTTTTCGAAATAGGGGAAGGGAAAATGCAGAATTACAAATTTCTTCTTTTGAGAAGAAAGAGACAAAAGAGGAGGAAAAAACAAACGACGAAAAAGAAGAAAATGAGCGGATAAAAAGGTCAGAAGCCTGGGATGCTTTTATATTTTCTCAAATAATAAGAGGTTCTATGTTAGTAACCCAATCTTTTCTTAGAAAATACATTATATTACCCTCATTGATAATAGCTAAAAATATGGGTCGTATGTTATTATTTCAATTCCCCGAGTGGTACGAGGATTTGAAAGAATGGAATAAAGAAATACATGTTTTTTGTACTTATAATGGTGTTCAATTATCAGAAACAGAATTTCCCCCAAATGGGTTAACCGATGGTATTCAGATCCAAATTATATTTCCTTTCTGTCTAAAACCTTGGCGAACATCTAAGGTACGATCTCATCATATAGATCAAAAACAAAAAAAAGAAAATTTTTCTTTTTTAACGGTCTGGGGAAAGGAGGCGGAACAGCCCTTTGGTTCTCCCCGGGAACGCCCTTCTTTTTTTGAACCTGTTTATAAAGAACTTGAAAAAAAAAAAAGAAAAGTTCAAATTCAATTTCTTCGAGTTCTAAAAGTTTTCAAAGAAAAAATAAAACGGTTTCTAAAAGTTTCAAAAAAAAAAACAACAAGATGGGTCATGAAAATAGTTCTAGTTATAACCTTAATAATAAAGGAATTAAACCGCATTTCTTTACTATTTAAACGAAAGGGGGCAAAAGTATATGAACCGAATGAAAACAGAAAAGATTCCAAAATGAATAATAAGATGATCCACGAATCGATCATTCAAATTCGATCCACAAATTCGACAAATGCAAATTCTTCATTCCTAGAAACAAAAATGAAAGATCTTGCTAGTAAGACAATCACAATTAGAACTCAAATAGAAAGAATCACAAAAGAAAAAAAAAGAAAAATTCTAACTTGTGATAATAAAAAAAGATCGGAATTACGGAAGGATGTTTGGAAAATATTCAAAAGAAAAAATATACGATTAGTGCGTAAATCACATTATTTTATGAAATCCTTAATTGAAAAAATATACATAGATGTCTTATTATGTACCATTAAGATTCCTCGGATTAATACACAATTTTTATTTGAATCAACAAAAATGATTAATAAATCGATTTTTAATTCTAACGATGAAACGAATAATGAAGAAATTCAAAAAATAAATAAAAATACAATGAACTTTATTTCAACTGTAAAAAAGCCGTTTTTCATTCCTAAAAATAGAAAAATAAGTAATAATAGTTCAAATATTTATTGTGACTTATCTTTTTTGTCTCAAGCATATGTATTTTACAAATTATCACAAACCCAATTACTTAACAAGTATAACTTGAGATCCGTACTTCAATATCACAACGCCTATCCTTTTCTTAGGGATATAATCAAAGATTTTTGTACAACCCAGGGAATATTTGATTCCAAAGAAAAGCATCAAAAATTTCATAAGCCTGCAATGAATAAATGGAAAGATTGGTTAGGCGGACATTATCAATACAATTTCTCTCATACCAAGTGGTCTCACTTAGTACCAGAAAAATGGCGAAATAGAGTCAACCAACGTCGTACGATTCAAAATAACAACTCGATTAAATTGAATTTCTATAAAAAAGAAAAAGACCAATCCATTTCTTATGGAAAAGAAAATTACTATACAATAGATTCATCAATGAGTCAAAAAGAAAAATGGAAAAAACACTACACATATGATCTTTTATCATATGATTATATAAATCATGGGGATAGTAGGGATTTCCATATTTATGGATCAATATTACAAAGAATTGAGGACCAAAAAATTCCATATATTTTCAATACACTTAAATCCGAATCATTTTATAAATTACTAAGTCTAACTATTAGTGATTATATAGAAAAAGGATATATCATTGGTACGGATAAAAATCTGGATAGAAAATTTTTGGATTGTCAAATTCTTGATTTTTTTCTTAGAAAAAATCAAAATATCGACATTAAGGCCCGTACAAATACACGTACGCAGATCGATACCAAGATTCAAAAAAATGTTACAATCAAAACGAATAAAATATTCGAAAAAAAAGAAATTTTTTCTTTTCCGATTGATCACGAAATCAATTCGTCCAATCAAAAAAGACAGATTTTTGATTGGATAGGTATGAATCAAAAAAGGGTATATCGTACCATATCAAAACCAAAGCTAGAATCTTGGTTTTTTCCAGAATTTGTGTTACTTTTTGATACTTATAAGATTAAACCATGGATCATGCCAATCAAATTACTTATTTTTGATTTTCATTTCTATGAAAATATTCATAAAAATGACAAGCTCCACGTAAAAAAAAACCTTCCCATACTATCTAATAAAAATAAAAAAGAATATCTTGAATTAGCAAATTCCAACAAAAAAAAAAACGAACAACAGGGTCAAACGGATCTTGTATCAGATCTACGAAAACAAAAAAAAAATCTTAAAGAAGATTACCCGAAATCAAACATTAAAAAGGGTAAAAAGAAAACCCCCCCCAAGAGTAAAGAAGAAGTGGAACTGGATTTATTACTGAAAAATCATTTTGTGTTTCAATTAAGATGGGATGGACTCTTTAATAAAAGAATGTTCGAAAATATCAAGGTATACTGTCTCCTACTTAGACTGATGTATCCAGAGGAAATTGCTATATCCTCAATTCAACGAGGAGAGATGCATCTAGATGTAATGTTGCTTCAAAAAGATCTAACTATTAAAGAATGGATAAAAAGGGGAATATTGATTATCGAACCAATCCGTCTCTCTATGAAAAGAGATGTCAAATTTATTACATATCAAACTATAAGTATTTCATTGGTTGAAAAGAATAAGCACCACACTAATGAAAAATGCATAAAGGGGGAATATGATAAAAAGAATTTTGATGGAATCATTGTACGACACAGCAATATGCTTGTGAATAGAAACAAAAACCATTATGATTTCCTTGTTCCTGAAAATATTATATCTCCCAGACGTCGTAGAGAGTTGAGAATTCTAATTTGTTTCAATTCCCAGAGTTGGAATGTTGTAGATAGAAATAGAAAATTTTTCAATCAAAACAACATAAAAAACATCGAACAATTTTTGAATGAGGAAAAGCATCTTAATACAGATGCAAATAAATTAATGAAATTCAAATTGTTTCTTTGGCCCAATTATCGATTAGAAGATTTAGCTTGTATGAATCGTTATTGGTTTGATACCGATAACGGCAGTCATTTCAGTATATCAAGGATACATATGTATCCAAGATTATGAATTAGTTAATTCATAATTAAGTGAATAGTACTTTTTTTTTCTATATATCGTATCGCATGACATATTTGGTAGATGAAAACCGAAAAAAAGATATATGCCTATCATGATACCAGTTTGATTAAATAATTCTATTTTAGGTTTAGGAAGAAATCGACATAATTCCCTTTTCCCTAAAAAAAAGGATTCTCTTTCACGAATGCATAAATGGATTATCTCTTTCTATTTATTCGAAATTTTTAATTTGGAATAGTATAGAAAGAGAAATAATAATCAAAATTTCGAAAAATAATAATATTAATAATAAATAGAATGCAAAATAGAAATCAAAGTTTAAATAAATAATTTTTTTTGTATGTACGAGATTCAAATGATTGATATAATCATTATTATTTTTCCTGATTGATAAAATCCACGAAAAAAAAGAAAAAAAAAAGGTTTTTATGATCAAAAATTCACTCATTTCGGTTATTCAACAAAAAGAAAAAGAAGAAAACTGTGGGTCTGTTGAATTTCAAGTTTGCAATTTCACCAATAAGATACGGAGACTTACTTTACATTTGGAATTACATAAAAAAGATTTTTTATCGCAAAAGGGTCTACGAATAATTCTGGGAAAACGTCAACGGCTGTTGAATTATTTGTCAAAGAAAAATGGAGTACGTTATAAGAAATTAATCAGTCAGTTGGATATCCGGGAGTCAAAAACTCGTTAATTTGAAGATTGGTTTGAATTTTTTTATTAGTTATTAGATTTTTCATTTTAATGAACCTTGTTTTGAGAAATGAATGAAATGGAATAATGAATTAAGGAAGAAAAGATATGACTGTACCGGCTACAAGAAAAGATCTCATGATAGTTAATATGGGTCCTCACCACCCATCAATGCACGGAGTTCTTCGACTGGTCGTTACTCTCGATGGTGAAGATGTTATTGACTGTGAACCTATATTGGGCTATTTACACAGAGGAATGGAAAAAATAGCGGAAAATCGAACAATTATACAATATTTGCCTTATGTAACACGGTGGGATTATTTAGCCACTATGTTCACAGAAGCAATAACGGTAAATGCACCAGAACGATTGGAAAGTGTTCAAGTACCTAAAAGAGCTAGTTATATTAGAGTAATTATGCTGGAACTTAGTCGTATAGCTTCTCATTTGTTATGGCTGGGTCCTTTTATGGCAGATATCGGTGCACAGACTCCCTTTTTCTATATTTTCAGAGAAAGGGAATTGCTATATGATCTATTCGAAGCCGCCACAGGTATGCGAATGATGCATAATTATTTCCGTATCGGGGGAGTCGCTGCTGATCTACCTCATGGATGGATAGATAAATGTTTAGATTTCTGTGATTATTCTTTAACAGGAATTGTTGAATATCAAAAACTTATTACACGAAATCCCATTTTTTTGGAACGGGTTGAAGGAGTGGGCATTATTGGTGGAGAGGAAGCAATAAATTGGGGCTTATCAGGACCAATGTTACGAGCTTCTGGAATCCAATGGGATCTTCGTAAAGTTGATCCTTATGAGTGTTATAATAAATTCGATTGGGAAGCCCAATGGCAAAAAGAAGGAGATTCACTAGCTCGTTATTTAGTAAGAATCGGCGAAATGAGGGAATCCATAAAAATAATTCAACAGGCTTTAGAAGGGATTCCTGGAGGACCCTATGAGAATTTAGAAGTCCGACGCTTTAATAGAGCAAAGAATTCCCAATGGAATAATTTTGAATATAGATTTCTTACTAAAAAACTTTCGCCAAATTTTGCATTGTCAAAACAAGAACTTTATGTGAGAGTAGAAGCCCCAAAAGGAGAATTAGGAATTTATTTGATAGGGGATAATAGTGCGTTTCCTTGGAGATGGAAAATTCGTCCACCCGGTTTTATCAATTTGCAAATTCTTCCTCAACTAGTTAAAAGAATGAAATTGGCTGATATCATGACGATACTAGGTAGTATCGATATTATTATGGGAGAAGTTGATCGTTGAAATGATAATTGATACGATAGAAGTACAAGCTATTAGTTCTTTTTCTAGATTGGAATCCTTAAAAGAAGTCTATGGACTCATATGGATCTTTGTTCCCATTTTAACTCTTATATTGGGAGTCACAATGGGAGTACTAGTAATTGTGTGGTTAGAAAGAGAAATATCCGCAGCAATACAACAACGTATTGGTCCTGAATATGCTGGACCATTGGGAATTCTGCAAGCTCTAGCAGACGGGGCAAAATTACTTTTTAAAGAGGACCTCCTCCCATCTAGAGGAGATATTCGTTTGTTTAGTGTCGGACCATCTATAGCGGTCATATCAATTCTACTAAGTTATTTAGTAATTCCTTTTGGCTATCGACTTGTTTTAGCCGATCTCAGTATAGGTGTTTTTTTATGGATCGCCATTTCAAGTATTGCCCCTATTGGACTTCTTATGTCAGGATATGGATCGAATAATAAATATTCTTTTTCGGGTGGTCTGCGAGCTGCTGCTCAATCTATTAGTTATGAAATACCATTAACTCTATGTGTGTTATCAATATCTCTACGTGTGATTCGTTGGAACATGAACCTTTCTTTTCCCCTTTTTTTATATAAAAAGATTGAATATATTGAATGAATATTTGCAGTTTTTGATTCATTATTAGATTAGGTTCGATGAGTGAAATCAAATAGTCATCTGAGTAAAAAAAAAACTGCTTCGAAATTCGCAGTGAGAAGATAAAATCTCATTCCCTATGTACAAGAATAAAGTCTAAGTAAACATAAACAGTGTAAACTGTTTACCCCAAGATATTGATATTCTTTGATTAGTCATCATATCTTGAAGCGGGTACAAAAGATCAACTGTATGAGTTTTCTACTACTGTCTTGTATGTCTTATTATATTGGGGATCAATCAAAAATCGGTGGACAGTTAGAAACACCAAGGTACACAAAAGATTAGTAATGAAGATAATGTAAGATATCAAAAAGTGGTATTTTTTGCATCCATTTTTGAATAAAACGAATCATAATGAGGGCTTTAAGTTAGTAGAAATTATGAGGCAGTACTTCCCTACGATTCCGATCTAGAGTATGCTCTTATTCACTGAATAAATAAATGACTATCAAAAACGAATTAATCCTTTATTTTTTTTTTTAGAGGACCCTCCTCTGACTGAGAAAGAAGAACAGAAACAAAGTAAATGGATTATAGTAAAATGATAAAAAGGGATGAAAATAATAAAAGATTTTTCTTTTTTATTTGTTTTGCCATCCGTATTCCATATCTATAAATTCTTATTATGCATTTTTTCGAACTAACTAATGCCGAATTCTTTATATTGATTGATATAATGAGTATTTTATTCAAGGATAAAGTTATTACCAAACAAAGAAAAATGAAAATGATAATGGATGAGATAAATTCAGAAGCGCCTTGTTTTTACTCTAGCAGACGGAATTCCATTGGTCTAATTTGTGGGACTCCCGATGTATATTTATTCCATTTATCATCCAAAGATAGCGGTAATACCGAACGAGCCTTTACTTACATTTATTTGTGGCCATAGAGGAGCCGTATGAAGCCGAGGTCTCATGTACGGTTTTGGAATAGCGATTCGAACAGTGATGTTATTATCGACTATGATTATCTAATAGTTCAAGTACAGTTGATATAGTTGAAGCACAGTCAAAATATGGTTTTTGGGGATGGAATCTCTGGCGTCAGCCCATAGGGTTTATTGTTTTTCTTATTTCTTCTCTAGCAGAATGTGAGAGATTGCCCTTTGATTTACCCGAAGCAGAAGAGGAATTAGTAGCCGGTTATCAAACCGAATATTCCGGTATCAAATATGGTTTATTTTACCTTGCCTCTTACCTAAATTTATTAGTTTCTTCATTATTTACAACAGTGCTTTACTTAGGCGGGTGGAGTTTATCCATTCCATATATATCCATTACAGAACTTTTCGGAATAAATAAAATTACTGAAGTATTTGGAATAACAATCAGTATCTTTATTACATTAGCTAAAGCTTATTTGTTTCTCTTCATTTCTATCACAACAAGATGGACTTTACCTAGGATGAGAATGGACCAACTATTAAATCTGGGATGGAAATTTCTTTTACCTATCTCTCTAGGTAATCTATTACTGACAACTTCTTCTCAACTCGTTTCGCTCTAAATATTGATTGAATATATAGAATAGGATAACGATATTCTCGATTCATAACTATCTCAAACAAGAGAAAGAAACATTAATTTAGTCATGGATATTTACAATATGTTCCCTATGGTGACCGGTTTCATAAATTATGGTCAACAAACAATACGAGCTGCACGATATATTGGTCAAAGTTTCATAATTACCTTATCCCATACAAATCGTTTACCTGTAACTATTCAATATCCTTATGAAAAATCGATTACATCAGAGCGTTTTCGTGGGCGAATCCATTTTGAATTTGATAAATGTATTGCTTGTGAAGTATGTGTTCGTGTATGTCCCATAGATCTACCTGTTGTTGATTGGAGATTTGAAAGGGGTATTAAAAAGAAACAATTGCTTAATTACAGTATTGATTTCGGGGTCTGTATATTTTGTGGTAACTGTGTTGAGTATTGTCCAACAAACTGTTTATCAATGACTGAAGAATATGAACTTTCTACTTATGATCGTCATGAATTGAATTATAATCAAATTGCTTTAGGTCGGTTACCAATCTCAGTAATTGGAGATTACACAATTCAAACAGTTATGAATTCAACTCAAATCAAAATAACCAAAGAGAAATCCCTTGATTCAAGAACGATTACAAATTAGTAAGATTTTATTTTGATATATAGGATCCAAGCTTCTCTTATTTTAATTAGTAAAAAACTACATATTTAAATTAAGATATAGAATATATATTTTGTTATGATTTCGAAATAGAAAATTCCAACTATTCTTTTCTTTTTTCTTTCAGATAAAAAAAAAAAATGGGCTAATCCCCTTTCCTGGACCATTTAGTAAGGTCATGAAATATTTCGATTTATTTTTCTTTTTTATACATAATGGATTTACCTGGACCAATACATGATATACTTGTGGTATTTCTGGGATCATTTCTTATATTAGGAGGTTTGGGGGTAGTATTACTTACTAATCCAATTTATTCGGCCTTTTCGTTGGGGTTGGTTCTTATTTGTATATCCTTAGTCTATATTCCATTGAACTCCTATTTTGTAGCTGCCGCGCAACTCCTTATTTATGTAGGAGCCATAAATGTCTTAATTATATTTGCTGTTATGTTCATGAATGGTTCAGAATATTCCAACGATTCCCATCTTTGGACTGTTGGGGATGGGGTTACTTCACTGGTTTGTACAAGTATTTTTTTTTCACTAATTACTACTATCCCAGATACGTCCTGGTACGGAATTATTTGGACTACAAGATCAAACCAGATTATTGAACAGGACCTTATAAGTGGAGTTCAACAAATTGGAATTCATTTATCAACAGATTTTTATCTTCCGTTTGAATTTATTTCTATAATTCTTTTAGTTTCTTTGATAGGTGCAATTACTATGGCTCGTCAATAATAAAATAAATACGTATAATTCAAAAAATTATTAGAATTCGAAATTCTAAATAAAAAAAGGATTAAGGTTTTTAGTAATTAAATCAAATGCCAATACCCTCTTTTTTTTGCATTTCCCCAATCGGTTGAATTGTTGTTGATGTTGAAATGAATCTAGATTGCTGAGGAATTAGTCAATGATGTTCGAACATGTACTTTTTTTAAGTGTCTATTTATTCTCTATCGGTATATATGGGCTAATCACAAGCCGAAACATGGTTAGAGCACTTATGTGTCTTGAACTTATACTAAATTCGGTTAATATAAATCTTGTAACATTTTCTGATATATTTGATACTCGACAATTAAAAGGAGATATTTTCTCTATCTTTATTATAGCTATTGCGGCCGCTGAAGCAGCGATTGGGCTAGCTATTGTTTCGTCGATCCATCGTAACAGAAAATCCATTCGTATCAATCAATCGAATTTATTGAATAATTAATCATAATTATCATATCTAATTATCATATAAATAATATTATAATTATATAATAACTAATATTATATATATTATTTATAGTAAAAAATATTATATATATTATTTATAGTAAAAAATATTCAAATATTGATGTATTTTTGGACAATTTGAATTAACTTGTGTGACTTCTATTATCGTGTTGTTGAAACGAAAATCAAAGTCCTTTGGTCCTTTCTCATGAACAGATTTAGAAAAATATAGATTCTTAAGATTTTTCTAAACCATTGATTCGTCTGGTGTTCACAATATAAATATATGACTCATTTACTACTGATTTTACCAGATCGAAAATTCTTTATGTTCAAAACTGAAATTTTTAGATCCAATGTCACATTCAGTAAAAATTTATGATACATGTATAGGGTGTACTCAATGTGTACGAGCTTGCCCCACAGATGTATTGGAAATGATACCTTGGGATGGATGTAAAGCTAAGCAAATAGCTTCCGCCCCAAGAACCGAGGACTGTGTAGGTTGTAAGAGATGTGAATCCGCTTGTCCAACAGATTTTTTGAGTGTCCGTGTTTATTTATGGCATGAAACAACTCGAAGCATGGGTCTATCTTATTGATACGTTATAAAAAACTCCACTTGAATCATTTGATTCCTTTTTACCGACAAAAGCCCGTGCTCGAGAAATTTTTTTTTTCTTTCTGGAGCACGGGCTTTTTGGTCAATCCGTATCTTGTCTTTATCACGAGTTATTTTCCTTGGTTAACAATACTTGTTATTTTTCCGATATTCGCGGGTTCCTCAATTTTCTTTTTTCCTCATAGAGGGAATAAGGTATTTAGGTGGTATACAATATGTATATGCTTACTTGAACTCCTTCTAACAACCTATGTATTCTGTTATCATTTCCAATTGGACGATACATTAATCCAATTGGAGGAAGATTCAAAGTGGATAAATATTTTTGATTTTCACTGGAGACTGGGAATCGATGGACTTTCCATAGGGCCCATTTTACTGACAGGATTTATCACTACTTTAGCTACTTTAGCAGCTTGGCCAGTTACTCGAAATTCGCGACTGTTCCATTTCCTAATGTTAGCAATGTACAGTGGTCAAATAGGATCATTTTCTTCTCGAGACCTTTTACTTTTTTTCATCATGTGGGAGTTAGAATTAATTCCTGTTTACGTACTTTTATACATGTGGGGAGGAAAGAAACGGTTATACTCGGCTACAAAGTTTATTTTGTACACTGCGGGGGGTTCCATTTTTCTCTTAATAGGAGTTCTAGGTATGGGTTTATATGGTTCCAACGGACCAACATTGGATTTTGAAAGATTAGCCAATCAATCATATCCTGTGCTATTGGAAATAATATTATATTTTGGCTTTCTTATTGCTTATGCTGTCAAATCGCCGATTATACCCCTACATACATGGTTACCCGATACCCATGGAGAAGCACATTACAGTACATGTATGCTTCTAGCTGGAATCTTATTAAAAATGGGAGCCTATGGATTGATTCGGATCAATATGGAATTATTACCGCATGCTCATTCTATATTTTCTCCCTGGTTGGTAATAATGGGGACAATGCAAATAATCTATGCAGCTTCAATCTCTTTCGGTCAACGCAATTTAAAAAAGAGAATTGCCTATTCTTCTGTTTCTCACATGGGTTTCACAATTATAGGAATTGGTTCTATAACCGACATGGGACTCAATGGAGCTATTTTACAAATACTCTCTCATGGATTTATTGGCGCTGCACTTTTTTTCTTAGTAGGAACGAGTTGCGATAGAATACGTCTTCTTTATCTCGACGAAATGGGTGGGATATCTATCCCAATGCCAAAAATATTTACCATGTTTAGTAGTTTCTCGATGGCCTCTCTTGCATTACCGGGAATGAGTGGTTTTGTTGCGGAATCAGTAGTCTTTTTTGGAATAATTACCAGTCAAAAATATCTTTTAATGCCCAAAATACTAATTACATTTTTAATGGCAATTGGAATGATATTAACCCCTCTTTATTTATTATCTATGTTACGTCAGATGTTCTATGGGTACAAACTATTCAACGTTCCAAACTCAAATTTGATGGATTCTGGGCCACGAGAACTATTTGTTTCGATCTGTATCTTTTTACCTGTAATATGGCTTGGTATTTATCCGGATTTTGTTCTCTCGCTATCAGATGACAAGGTACAAGCTATCCTATCTACTTATTTTCATAGATAGTTTTTTTTTTGCATTTCTGAGACAGAAAGTAAAGTCTTATATATAATTCTTTCATTTTACTATTTTTAAATAGTTCGCTGTACAATGTAAAAAACAAAAGTGAGTTGGAATTGGAATGATATGTATTTCGAGTTTTTGAGAACTTTTGTAAATAAAGTTCTCAAAAACTCGCACGAACCTTCGTTATATATAGAACGATGTTCTTATGTATTCCTCGAGGAGTTTATTCAATTCGATTGTAATACAAACGAACCATAACTATGTAGACCTATTCCTAATAGATTGATTCCAAAATAGCATATCCAAATTATAAGAAATCCTATAGAAGACACAAGTGCCGAATTCGTGCTTTGCAAACTTTGATTTGTTCTAGTATGTAAATAAATCGCGAATATGGTCCAAGTAATAAATGCCCAAGTTTCCTTGGGATCCCAATTCCAATAAGACCCCCATGCCTCATTAGCCCATACTGCTCCAGAAAGAATACCTATGGTTAAAAAAGTAAACCCTAAACTAATAACACGATAACTCCAATAATCCAAACGCTGGGTTAATTGATATTTGTAATAATTTCGAAATGAAAGAAAAGAAGTATCTTTAAAAACATTTCTTTTGTCATTCAAAAAGAAAAATGACTTAATTAAAAAATTATTTCTTTTACAAAAAATATCGATGTTTTTTCGAAATGTAATAACTAGAAAAGCGACTGATAATAATGATCCACATAAAAGAGATGCATAGCTCAATAACATCATACTTACATGCATCATTAACCACTGAGATTGTAGAGCAGGTACTAATATTGCCGATTGGTGCATTTCAGTTGAAAGACCTGATGTGGCGAAACCTTGGGTAAAAATAGCACTTGGCGCGGTTATTGCGCTTAAATAATTTTTATGGTTCCCCATCTTGGGAATCATATGAATAATAGACAAATTCCATGAAAGGAAGATTAATGACTCGTATAAATTACTTAAGGGAAAATGTTTCGAAGAAATCCAACGGGTCACTAATAATCCTGTTATAGAGAAAAAAGTAGCTATCATCCCTTTTTCCGACGAATCACGCAATCCTATAATTTCGTGAACTAATAAGTTCATCAAAAGAATTGTAATCACAATTGAAATAATCGAAAAGGAAAGATGAGTTAATATATGTTCTAAAGTCGCAAATATCATAAACATAAATAAAAGAGGTCTCATTACATAATTGAAATCGGGAATTAAATATATTATAGGATTTGTCGTGTCTCTTTTTTATAGTATGCCGCCACTCGGACTCGAACCGAGATGCTCTAGCACTGCTTCCTAAGAGCAGCGTGTCTACCGATTTCACCATGGCGGCTTGCTTGAAATAATAATAGTAAATTCGTGTTGAATCGTCGAGATTCAAGGATTCAATATGGTTTAGGAAATATTCGAATTGATGAATTGAATAAAGGAGGAGGGCTGCTTAAAATTCATATTTGAATCCTCAATAAGTCTTAGTTTAGTATCGTTGTAGGTTCCCCTTTTAACAATCCACTTTTATGTACTTACTATATACTAAGTATTTTCCGATGAAATTCGAGAGTTTTGTTCTCCGCACCTTAGTATCATTAATTAGAAACTATATAAGAATATAAAAATGAATATTTCATTAAATAAAGAATATTCATTAATATAACTAATATATTTTTGAGTTAATAAAATATCTTTTGTTGTGTACAGAATACATAATTTCGAATTTATGATAATATTTATCAAACCAATTCATTCGATTTTTATTTTGAGTTAGGCATATAATAAAACAAAAGAGCTTCAATATCTATCGAAATTTACTGTACTTTTCATTTCACAATAGAAAAATTTTTCTATTGTGAAAGAAAAGCTCACTATAATAGGTAAAGAATTATCTCACGAATAAAATAGACTATAATAAAAACTCGAATGAAAAAAGAATACTTAAAACCCAGTAGACAGAAAAGTTTCTATACACCATAGCAGCTCGTTCTAACGAATATTAAGGAATTCCATACAAATACATTTGTTAATGGAAATTATTCATCTTTCAAAATTGGAAGTAGAGCCGTGACAATTTATATTACTCCAAACTATATTATTCCAAATTTTTATTACTTGTTTGTCGCACAAAAAAACTTTTTGAATTTCTGGTGGAAATCGATTTAGCTAAAGAAAAAGCTTTTATTGCAGCAAAATATCCCCTTTTCTTCCAAATATTTCTACGAATACGTTTTTTTGATATAGAAGTGCGTTTTTTTGGAACTGCCATTCAAAAAGAATTACTCATTTTTATCGTTGTATGTGAAAGACATTTATTTCTCAAATCAAAATGGATCATTCTTTTTAGTTTTTTTTATACTTAATTCTGTCAATAATAGTTTTTTCTATACTATAATATACAAATAAATTATTTATATAAATATATATGTGATATGCACGTATATAAAATATATATACTAGAAAAAATATTATAAAATAGGGTAGGCACAATTTTCAAAGTAATTTTTATTACTATATAATTGATTAAGCTCAGAGTGCCGCGTTTATTTGAATTCAAATTTCAACTAGTAACTAATCCGTTAAACAAAATATTCTATTATCCGACAAGAGTTTCTTTTTCGTTTTTTTTTTGTTTTTGAGTCGATTTATTGATGCATGCTACGATCCATATTTAAGTCAAGTACTCTTTTGGTGTAACTGTTTTCCCTATTATACTATAATAATATGATTGAAAAATCATATTATTAAAAAAAAAATCGACAGAATAAAAAGGTAGTATAGTTGTAGAAAAATGTAAAATCGCATATTCCATATCTTAATATATATCTTTCTTTAGTTAATAAAGTAAGTTAATAACTAAAGTAATCAATTTTACCTAGTCATTTCATTTGACTAACAAATTGTAACTTTTCAACTTCCATATTTGAAAAAAGTCAGAATAATTCAAAAAAGAAAGTATTTGAGATTTTTCAAATTTTTTTGTTGATTTCTTTTATTATTGTTCTTTTTGAAAGAGAAAAGAGATAAGAATTGGTGAATTGGAAAAAATTATAAGAAAAAAAGAAAATTTGTTTTTTATGGAACATACATATCAATATGCGTGGATAATACCTTTTCTTCCGTTTCCAGTTACTATGTCAATGGGATTTGGACTTCTGCTTATTCCGACAACAACAAAAAGTATTCGTCGTATGTGGGCTTTTCCGAGTGTTTTGATGCTAAGTATAGCTATGGTGTTTTCAGCCAATTTGTCGATTCAGCAAATAAATGGAAGTTTTATCTATCAATATCTATGGTCTTGGACCATTAATAATGATTTTTCTTTAGAATTCGGACACTTGATTGATTCACTTACTTCCATTATGTCAATATTAATTACTACTGTTGGAATCATGGTTTTTATTTATAGTGACAATTATATGTCTCATGATCAAGGATATTTGCGATTTTTTGCTTATATGAGTTTTTCCAATACTTCTATGTTGGGATTAGTTACTAGTTCCAATTTGATACAAATTTATATTTTTTGGGAACTCGTAGGAATGTGTTCGTATTTATTAATAGGTTTTTGGTTCACACGACCAATTGCAGCAAGTGCTTGTCAAAAGGCTTTTGTAACAAATCGTATAGGGGATTTTGGTTTATTATTAGGAATTTTAGGTCTTTATTGGATAACAGGTAGTTTCGAATTTCGGGATTTGTTCGAAATAATTAATAATTTGATTCATAATAATGGAGTCAGTTCTTTATTTGTTACTCTGTGTGCCTCTTTTTTATTCGTCGGTGCAATTGCGAAATCTGCACAATTCCCCCTTCACATATGGTTACCTGATGCTATGGAAGGACCTACTCCCATTTCAGCTCTTATACACGCAGCTACTATGGTAGCTGCAGGCATTTTTCTTGTAGCTCGGTTTCTTCCTCTTTTCATAGTTATACCTTACATAATGCATTTCATTTCTTTAATAGGCATAATAACAGTACTATTAGGAGCTACTTTGGCTCTTGCTCAACAAGACATTAAAAGAAGTTTAGCTTATTCTACAATGTCTCAATTGGGTTATATTATGTTAGCTCTAGGTATAGGTTCTTATCGAGCTGCTTTATTCCATTTGATCACTCATGCCTATTCGAAAGCTTTATTGTTTTTGGGATCCGGATCCATTATTCATTCAATGGAACCTATTGTTGGATATTCACCAGAGAAAAGTCAGAATATGGTTCTTATGGGTGGTTTAACAAGATATATTCCAATTACTAGAATTACTTTTTTATTAGGTACACTTTCTCTTTGTGGTATTCCACCTCTTGCTTGTTTTTGGTCCAAAGATGAAATTCTTAAGGATAGTTGGTTATATTCACCAATTTTCGCAATAATAGCTTCCTTTACAGCAGGATTAACCGCATTTTATATGTTTCGGATGTATTTGCTGACTTTTGATGGATATTTGCGCGTTCATTTTCAAAATTACAGTAGCACAAAAAAAAATTCCCTTTATTCAATATCTCTATGGGGAAAAGAAGTACCCATAGTAGTCAATAAAAATTTACTTTTACCAATAACAATGAATAATAGCGTATCGTTTTTTTCAAACGATACATATAAAATTGATGAAGATGGAAGAAATGGTATACGATATTTTAGTACTTATTTTAGAAATAAATACACTTCTACTTATCCTCACGAATCGGACAATACTATGCTATTTCCTTTGCTTTTATTAGTACTGTTTACTTTATTCGTTGGATCAATAGGAATTGATCCTTATCAAGGAGAAATCAATTTTGATATATTATCGAAATGGTTAATTCCATCTACAAAATTTTTCCACCCAAATTCGAATGATTCCCCAGATTGGGATGATGTTTTGAAAAATGCAGTTTTTTCAGTAAATATAGCAGTTTTTGGACTATTCATATCATCCATTTTATATGGATCCGTTTATTCATCTCTACAGAATTTAGACTTGATGAATTCATTTGTAAAGGCGAGTCCGAAGAGAATTTTTTTGGACCAAATCAAAAATTTGATATACAATTGGTCATATAATCGTGGTTACATAGATATTTTTTATACTAAGATTTTCACTGTAGGTATAAGAAGATTAGCTGAACTAATTCAGTTTTTTGATAGACATATAATTGATGGTATTACCAATGGGGTCGGCCTTTCCAGTTTCTTTATAGGAGAAGGGATCAAATATATGGGGGGGGGGCGGGTCTCATCTTATCTATTTTTGTATTTATCTTATGTATCAATCTTTTTATTCATTTTTGTATTTTATAAATTTTGGTAAGGCCGAAAATCCATTTTCTTTTTTTCTTCTTTAAGTTTTCCCAATTCCCAATTATCTTGATGGGTATCAAGATAAGAATCCTCGTAAACTGGGCTATCTTTATACGTCTCTTTAAAGTGAAAGTGGAATTCATCCTTTCTTTTTTCCTTTCTTTTTCCCCTTTCTCCCCTTTCTTTCAGTTTCTTAGTGAAAATAGGCGACGGCATTCTGCCTAAATAGTAGACACAGGTGATAAATAAGAGAATACTAAAGATTCGAGCCATAGAATTTCTCAATTCTGACACAAGGTACTTATTAGATCGAATCGAATGATTTTGCCGTATCCAGAATAATACCAATCCAACCCATTTCATGAATAAAATGTGACCAATTAACCAACCAACAAAACTACTTATTACAAATAACATCTTG